TTGCTATGCTTAGTGTGTGATTCGTTAGTTTTTTATTTAGAGTTGCTAGTTGGGATTCAAAAAACAAAAAGAATTGACCGACCCCTACTATGTATTATGAACTTAGTAACTATATAAACTAATAACCAACTTATTGCTTCGTATTGTCGAGATTCCAAGAAACAGTCACTATATGACTGGACCAATCATAAATCATATAGTTGTAGCAACTGAAAAATTTTGCCATTTCCATTTCTATTTATATAGAAAAATCTGATTCTCGGTTGTGAAACAAAAATGGAGGGATGTGGATAAATGGAAGATGATAGAAAGAGAGAACAAAAATATCAAAATATCAATGATATATGATTCCAATATGTATGGTCTATGAATCATCTCATAAAAGGCAGTGTGATAAAGCATAACTACTGATATAAATAATAAAGAGCCCGGGGTTAATAGAAACTGAGGAGATTGATCCGCACGGGAACAAATTTTTTGGGGGGCTCCACTGCAGAATTCAGGCCTAACCATTAATGGCGAAGCTATGGGAACGACAGAACCCGTGATTGTATAGGATTCTATTGAAAACGAATCCTAATGATTCATTGGGTGGGATGGCGGAACGAACCAAGAACAAATTGATTTATTCTAAAAGGCCGCGGTGGATTAACCCGACGAATAAAATAAATAAAGAAAGAGTCAATATTCGCCCGCGAACCTTTATTTATTGGTATATTGGTATTGGATTAAATTAATATATTTATATCTTTTGGCGTGATTGATAGGAGTCAAAATAATAATTATCTATAAATATACATAAAAAAAAGATATACGCTCGACTGTATATCTTGTATATACAGCTTACTACTTACTATATAACAATAACAAATGAAATATCAAAAAATCCCATTACTAATTACTAAGTGTATTATTTATTAGATGCATGTGTATCTGGAATAGCATTGAATCATTTCATTCGCGAGGAGCTGGATGAGAAGAAACTCTCATGTCCGGTTCTGCAGTAGAGATGGAATTAAGAAACAACCATCAACTATAACCCCAAAAGAACCAGATTTCGTAAACAACATAGAGGAAGAATGAAGGGAGTATCTTGTCAAGGCAAACATATTTGCTTCGGCCGATATGCTCTTCAGGCACTTGAACCCGCTTGGATCACGGCTAGACAAATAGAAGCAGGACGGAGAGCAATGACACGATATGTGCGTCGTGGTGGAAAAATATGGGTACGCATCTTTCCCGACAAACCCGTTACAGTCAGATCTACGGAAACACGTATGGGTTCGGGGAAGGGATCCCCTGAATATTGGGTATCTGTTGTTAAACCGGGTCGAATACTTTATGAAATGGGCGGAGTCTCGGAAACCGTAGCCAGAGCAGCTATTTCAATAGCTGCGTGCAAGATGCCTATACGAACTCAATTCATTATTGCAGGATAGGGGTATAGAAATAGACAAAAAGGTATTGAGGATGAAAAACGCAAGTTTATTTATTTCTGGACAGATAATATTTCTTTTTTCCTTCATTCTTTGTATTGAAATAACAGATTCAAATAAAAATGATATGATTCAACCTCAGACCCTTTTGAATGTAGCGGATAACAGCGGAGCTCGAAAATTGATGTGTATTCGAATCATAGGAGCTGGTAATCGCCGATATGCTCATATTGGTGACGTTATTGTTGCTGTAATCAAAGAAGCAGTACCCCATATGTCTCTAGAAAGATCAGAAGTAATTAGGGCTGTAATTGTACGTACATGTAAAGAACTCAAACGTGACGACGGTATGATAATACGATATGATGACAATGCCGCAGTTGTTATTGATCAAAAAGGAAATCCAAAAGGAACTCGAGTTTTTGGTGTGATCACTGAGGAATTGAGACAGTTTCATTTTACTAAAATAATTTCATTAGCTCCCGAGGTATTCTAAATACTAGTGGATTAGACTAGGATCTAGTAGGGTATCTGAAATAGATCAATTAGTAGATTGTGTCTCACGCATATACTTTATAAAAATGTGAATAATATATAAATGAAAATAAAAGAAAGAAAAAACATATTGATTATATCAAAATTAGGAGGTAACAATAATGATAATTATAGTTCTTCATGGGTAAGGATACTATTGCCAATATAATAACTTCGATAAGAAATGCTGACATGGATAAAAAAGGAACGGTTCGAATAGCATTTACTAATATCGCCGAAAACATTGTTAAAATACTTCTACAAGAGGGTTTTATTGAAAACGTTCGGAAACATCAAGAAGGTCACAAATATTTCTTGGTTTCAACCCTGCGACATAGAAGGACTAGAAAAGGGACATATAGAACTATTTTCAAGCGTATCAGCCGACCCGGTCTACGAATCTATTCCAACTATCAACGAATTCCTAAGATTTTAGGCGGAATGGGGATTGTAATTCTTTCTACTTCTCGGGGTATAATGACAGATCGAGAAGCTCGACTAGAAAGAATTGGGGGAGAACTTTTGTGTTATATATGTTGATCCTCCCCCTTGGGTATCCTAATTTTATCTCTAACTTCCTTTCCATTTATTTGTGAAATAGAGAGGAAAAGTTAGTTATATAACCCTTCCTCTATTAGTTTATTAGTTGATACTTCAGAGGGGTTACCTGGAATGAAAGAACAAAAAAAGTTAGTTATATAACCCTTCCTCTATTAGTTTATTAGTTGATACTTCAGGGGGGTTACCTGGAATGAAAGAACAAAAAAAGTTAGTTATATAAATATAACCCTTCCTCTATTAGTTTATTAGTTGATACTTCAGGGGGGTTACCTGGAATGAAAGAACAAAAATTGATTCATGAAGGTTTAATTACTGAATCAACTCCAAACGGCATGTTCCAAGTCTGTTTAGATAATGAAGATCCAATTCTGGAGTATGTTTCAGGGAAGATCCGGCGACGGATACTACCAGGAGATAGAGTGAAAATCGAAGTAAGTCCTTATGATTCAACCAGAGGACGTACGTTACGTATAGTATATATAATTTATAGACTTCGCAAGAAAGATTTGAACGATTAGGTGATGCTTTAAATATTCCTTTCGTGGGGATACAATTCGACGTTACAAAACCAAGAAACTTATTATTATTATTATTTTTTTTTTTTTCAAGGAGTAGATTCAGAATTAAGGTAAGGAATTCTAAATATGAAAATAAGGGCTTCTGTTCGTAAAATTTGTGGAAAATGTGGACTGATCCGCAGGCGTGGACGGATTATAGTTATTTGTTCCAATCCGAGACATAAACAAAGACAAGGGTAATCTTTCTAAAAAAGAACTTTATCTTTATAAACTAAAGGAAGGATTTTTGTAAAAAAAAAAAAAAAGAAAGGATCCGTTTTAGCATGAGATAGATATCTCCGTATCTTTCTGTATATTTCTGACTCATATTTATGAGATAATAAAATATGACAAAACCCATACCAAGAATTGGTTCACGTAAAAATAAAAATGTACGTATAATACCAAAAGGAGTTATTCATGTTCAAGCGAGTTTAAGCAATACCATTGTAACTGTTACAGATGTACGAGGTCGGGCGGTTTCTTGGTCCTCCGCGGGTTCTTGTCCTCCTAGATTCAAAGGCCCAAGAAGAAGAACACCTTATGCTGCTCAAGAAGCGACTTCTATGGCTATTCGTACAGTAGTTGATCAGGGTATGCAACGAGCAGAAGTTATGGTAAAAGGCCCCGGTCCCGGAAGAGATGCAGCATTACGAGCCATTCGGAGAAGTGGTATACGATTAATTTTCGTACGTGATGTAACACCTATACCACATAATGGATGTCGACCTCCTAAAAAAAGACGTGTGTAGAAATAAGACTTAAACAGATTTCAAGAGAAAAAAATGATTTAATGATCTGATCAAATAATAATATGAATATGGTTCGAGAAGAAGTAGTGGGATCCACTCGAACACTACAGTGGAAGTGTGTTGAATCAAGAGTAGACAGTAAGTGTCTTTATTATGGTCGTTTCATTCTGTCCCCGCTTATGAAAGGTCAAGCCGATACCATAGGTATTGCCATGCGAAGGGCTTTACTAGGAGAAATAGAAGGAACATGTATCACACGCGCAAAATCTGAGAAGGTACCACATGAATATTCTACGATAGCTGGTATTGAAGAATCAGTACATGAAATTTTAATAAATTTGAAAGAAATTGTATTAAGAAGTAATCTCTATGGAGTTAGAGATGCATCCATTTGTGTCAGGGGTCCTAGATGCGTAACCGCTCGGGATATCGTCGCGCCGCCTTCTGTGGAAATAGTTGACACAACACAGCATATAGCTAAATTGACGGAACCCATTGATTTGTGTATTGGATTACAAATCAAGAGAGATCGCGGATATCGTATGAAACCCACAAATAACTCTCAAGATGGAAGTTATCCTATAGATGCTGTATCCATGCCTGTTCGAAATGCAAATCATAGTATTTATTCTTATAGGAATGGGGATAAAAAACAAGAGATACTTTTTCTAGAAATATGGACGAATGGAAGTTTAACTCCTAAGGAAGCACTTTATGAAGCTTCTCGTAATTTGATTGATTTATTTATTCCTTTTCTACAGGCGGAGGAGGAGTACATTCACTTCAAGGAAAATAAAAACAGGTTTACTCTACCCTCTTTTACCTTTCAAGATAGATTAACTAATCTAAAGAAAAACAATAAAAAAGCAATTCTATTGCAATGTATTTTTATTGACCAATTAGAATTGCCTTCCAGGACCTATAATTGTCTCAAAAGGTCCAATATACATACATTATTGGACCTTTTGAGCAACAGCCAAGAGGACCTTATGAGAATTGAATATTTTCGCATAGAAGATGTAAAACAGATATTGGACACCCTAAAGAAGCATTTCGCAATTGATTTACCTAAAAATAAGTTTGTATTTTAAATCCATTGTAATGTTATCTTTCTTTTTTCTCTTTTTTAGATAAGAAAATTCGTTTTTAATCTTGAGCAC